AAATTTGAACTAGTAACTAATCCTACCATGGAAGTACTGAAAAAACTCATATAAGCAAAAAATCTCAAGTATCCTTGATCGTGAGCCATATAATTATCACTATAAATAAGAACCATGATTCCAACAGTAGTGATTAACATTGACATAATAGAAGTAAGTGGATCGATCAAGCAGCCGAATTCTAAAGAAAAATCATTATCGAGTGTCCAAGACCATACATATTGGTGGATAGAACTGCTATTTACTTGCTGAATAGACAGATTAGTTGAAAAAATCATGACTATACTTAACAATAAAATACTTGGAAAAGCCCACATACGACGAAGATTTTTTGTTGCTGTCGGAAAAAGAAGAAGGCCCACTCCTATTAACATAGGAACTGGAAGTGGAACGAAAGGTAAAATCCACCCATATTGATATGTTTGTTGCATAAGAAAATTGAAATTCATAATTACATAATTAATTGTTTCCGATTTATCGGATTTTACTTCTTTTGAAAGGAGTCAATAAAAAAATGAAAATATGCACTAACTTAAATATAAAAATATTTTTTTTATTTCTTTTTACTTATTCTTTCTAAATTTCTTGTAAATATTGCAAATATTCAAATCAAGAAGTTCCAATTGGTCAAATCATATGAAAGACAAAGATTAATTATGAGTCTCCTTCTAGTTTGAAAATTCAAGTCAAATTTGGACAAGTTACTCAAAATATTCTTCTTTTTTTTTAGAAAAATTTTATGCGATTTTACCATATCGTTCACAGTCTATTCTTTTAGAATTTTAGAAAAAAAATTATCTAGAAAAGCGCAGATTTTTTTTGAACAATAGATGTCTTTCACATCCAGCTATACGAATGAGTAATCTCTTCATTTTATTTAAATGGCAGTTCCAAAAAAACGTACTTCTGCATCAAAAAAGCGTATTCGTAAAAATTTTTGGAAAAGGAAAGGCTATTGGGCGGCGTTAAAAGCATTTTCTTTAGGGAAATCTCTTTCTACCGGGACTTCAAAAAGTTTTTTTGTGCGACAGACAAATAAAATCAAAAAATAAGTTATTAAGAAATAAAGTGGAAAACCTTAGAACAATATAAATCGACCTGACTCAAAAATGGAACGCTTCCGTTTCAAAAAAAAAATTCCCCAATTCCATTTCCTGGTAAATTAATCAATGGGAAATGGAATTCTTCTGGTTACTTTGACCGAATTCAAACAAAGTTTTTTTAACAAAAAAAAACACAAGATACTTGATTTAAATTTTCGTATATTTTCTTGTCAGGACGGGAGTCTTTTTTTCCCATCAACCTATTTGTACTATAATATTTTTTGCACAACTTTCTTACTTTTTAATTTCTATAAATTCTTATATAGAGCCCATATATCTCTCCCCATCAATTCACGCAAAAACACTTAATGAAAATATTCTGGATAAATGGGTGTGAATTTTGAATAATCTAAAATCTTTTTTGGTTCATTCATAAAACAGATTTTTGGGTTGTACTTTTTTAAATTAAAATCAAATAACTCAAAAACGGTAAATTTAAAAAATGTTTTTTTGGGGGGGGCTTAATGCATAGTAAAACTTGCTGCTTTTACAAGAGTTCCAAGTCTAAAACCCACAATAAAACTAAAACAATAAACCTTCAAGTACATATTTGAAGAAATTTGTATTCATCAATTTGAATCTTTCCAACAAAATATTGCATTCTTAAATCTAGACGATTTCTTATTCATAGGCTATTATAGGGTCAAGACAAGCCGCTATGGTGAAATTGGTAGACACGCTGCTCTTAGGAAGCAGTGCTAGAGCATCTCGGTTCGAGTCCGAGTGGCGGCATGACATGTCCTAAAAAAATAAAATAGATCCTATAATGAATAATAATAATAATGAATTCAATTTCGGATTTCGATTTTATAATTAAGGAACTTTTTTTTATGATATTTTCAACTTTAGAGCATATATTAACTCATATTTCTTTTGCGACTGTTTCAATTCTAATTACAATTCATTTGATAACCTTTTTTGTCGATGAAATCGTAAAACTATATGATTCATCCGAAAAGGGCATGATAATGATCTTTTTGTGTCTAACAGGATTATTAATTTCTCGTTGGATTTATTCAAAACATTTTCCACTAAGTGATTTATATGAATCGTTAATCTTCCTTTCATGGAGTTTTTCTTTTATTTATATCGTTCCATATTTCAAAAAAGAAAAAAATATTCTAAACACAATAATTAGCCCAAGTGTTATTTTTTCCCAGGGATTTGCTACCTCAGGTCTTTTAACTGAAATACACGAATCCAAAGTATTAGTACCCGCTCTTCAGTCCGAGTGGTTAATAATGCATGTAAGTATGATGATATTAGGATATGTAGCCCTTTTATGTGGATCATTATTATCAGTATCACTTCTAGTCATTACAGTTAGAAAAAATAGAAGATTTTTTTCTACGAATAATCGTTTATTAAATTTAAATGAGTCATTTTTACTTGGTAAAGTCAAATACATGAATGAAGGAAAAGGAAAAAATGTTTTACAAAAAACTTCTTTTTTTTCTCCAATAAATTATTATAAGTCGCAATTGATTCAACAATTGGATTATTGGAGTTATCGGGTTATTAGTCTAGGATTTCTCTTTTTAACGATAGGAATTCTTTCTGGAGCAGTATGGGCTAACGAAGCATGGGGATCCTATTGGAGTTGGGACCCAAAAGAAACTTGGGCCTTTATTACTTGGATCATATTTGCAATTTATTTACATACTCAAACAAATATAAAATGGAAGGGTACAAATTCAGCAATTGTAGCGTTTATTGGGTTTCTTATAATTTGGATATGCTATTTTGGAGTAAATCTATTAGGAATAGGGTTACATAGTTATGGTTCATTTACATTAACATCTAATTAAATTCAAAAAGCTTACTACTTACGAATAGGAATAGAAAAGCATACAACGCATATGAATATCATTTTGTGTGAACTAGCGAGAGCCCCGTGACTTTGATTCGCGGCACTCTCGCCAGTTCTAGTTCAAATTTATTTTTTTTACTTAACACAAGAGAAGAAAAAGCCTTCTTTTTTTTTCATTGTACAACGAACCTTTTTGGAAACGATAAGATCGTTTTTTCATTTTTTTATCAATAAAAAAACGATCTATAAAAAGAATTAGATAGGATAACTTCAACCTTTTCAACTGATAGTGAAAGAACGAAATCTGGGTATATACCAATACCGAGTACGGGTAAAAAAATAGATATTGAAAGAAATAATTCTCGCGGCCCAGAATCAAAAAAATAAGAGTTTGGGCCGTTAAATATCTTGTATCCATAGAACATCTGGCGTAACATAGATAATAAATAAATAGGGGTTAATATCATTCCAATTGCCATTACAAAAGTAATTGGGATTTTTGTCATTAAAAGAAATTTTGGACTAGTAACTAATCCAAAAAATACTATTAATTCGGCAACAAAACCACTCATACCTGGTAATGCGAGGGAGGCCATCGAAAAACTACTGAACATCGTGAACATTTTTGGCATTGGGATAGCTATTCCACCCATTTCATCAAGATAAAGAAGACGTATTCTATCATAAGTTGTTCCGGCCAAGAAAAAAAGTGCAGCACCGATAAATCCATGAGAGATTATTTGTAAAAGGGCTCCGTTGAGCCCCATATCCGTGATAGAACCAATTCCTATAATTATAAAACCCATATGAGATACAGAGGAATAAGCTATTCTTTTTTTTAAATTCCGTTGACCCAGAGATGTTGAAGCTGCATAGATTATTTGCATTGCGCCCACTATTATCAACCAAGGAGAAAATAGAGAATGAGCATGAGGAAAAAATTCCATATTGATCCGAACTAATCCATACGCTCCCATTTTTAATAAGATTCCGGCTAGAAGCATACAAGTACTATAATGCGCTTCTCCGTGGGTATCTGGTAACCATGTATGTAGGGGTATGATTGGTAATTTGACAGCAAAAGCAAGAAAAAATCCACTATAAAATAATATTTCCAAGGCCGCGGGATAGGACTGATTAGCCAATATTTCAAAATTTAATGTTGGTTCAGTAGAACTATATAAACCGACACCCAGAACTCCCATTAAAAGAAAAATAGAACCCCCTGCCGTGTACAAAATAAATTTTGTAGCCGAATACAGGCGTTTTTTTCCTCCCCACATGGATACAAGTAGATAAACGGGAATTAATTCTAACTCCCACATGAGAAAAAAAAGTAAAAGATCTCGAGAAGAAAATAATCCTATTTGTCCACTGTACATTGCTAACATCAGGAAATGAAATAATCGAGAATCTCGAGTCACTGGCCAAGCCGCTAAAGTAGCTAAAGTAGTGATGAATCCCGTTAGTAAAATGGGTCCTATCGAGAGTCCATCTATTCCTAATCTCCAATGAAAATCCAAAAAAAGGATCCATTTATAATCCTCTATTAGTTGGATTAATGGGTCGTCTGATTGAAAATGATAGCAAAATGCATAAGTCGTTAGAAGAAGCTCTAAAATACACATACATATAGTATACCAACGTATTACTCTATTTCCCCTATGTGGAAGAAAAAAAATTAAGCAACCTGCAAATATTGGCAAAACCACAATTATTGTTAAACAAGGAAAATGGTTCGTGGTAAAGACAAGATACGCTTGGGCCATAAAAATCCGTGCTCAATTGAATTTTATTTTGAGCACGGATTTTGTCGGTAAAAAAAAAAAGAAAAATGGATTCAAGTAGAGTTTTATGGTATGGAATGTATCAATAAGAATGTATCAATAAGCTAGACCCATACTGCGAGTTGTTTCATGCCATAAATAAACCCGAACACTCAAAAAATCCGTTGGACACGCGGATTCACACCTCTTACAACCAACGCAGTCTTCGGTCCTTGGGGCAGAAGCGATTTGTTTAGCTTTACATCCATCCCAAGGTATCATTTCTAATACATCGGTGGGGCACGCCCGGACACATTGGGT